TACGGTAGAGCGGTTTATGAATGTCTACGGGGTGGACTTGATTTTACTAAGGATGATGAAAACGTAAATTCACAACCATTTATGCGTTGGAGAGATCGTTTCTTATTTTGTGCCGAAGCACTTTATAAAGCCCAAGCCGAAACGGGTGAAATTAAAGGACATTACTTGAATGCAACTGCGGGTACATGTGAAGAAATGATGAAAAGAGCGGTATTTGCCAGAGAATTGGGAGTTCCTATCGTAATGCATGACTACTTAACTGGGGGGTTCACCGCAAATACTAGCTTGGCTCATTATTGCCGCGACAATGGTCTACTTCTTCACATCCATCGCGCAATGCATGCAGTTATCGATAGACAGAAAAATCATGGTATGCATTTTCGTGTACTAGCTAAAGCATTACGTATGTCTGGTGGAGATCATATTCACGCTGGTACAGTAGTGGGTAAACTGGAGGGGGAACGTGAGATGACTTTGGGTTTTGTTGATTTATTACGTGATGATTTTATTGAAAAAGATCGAAGTCGTGGTATTTTTTTCACTCAAGACTGGGTCTCTATGCCAGGTGTTCTGCCCGTGGCTTCAGGGGGTATTCATGTTTGGCATATGCCTGCCCTAACCGAAATCTTTGGGGATGATTCCGTACTACAGTTCGGTGGAGGAACTTTAGGACACCCTTGGGGAAATGCACCCGGTGCAGTAGCTAATCGGGTGGCTTTAGAAGCATGTGTACAAGCTCGTAATGAGGGACGTGATCTTGCTCGTGAAGGTAATGATATTATTCGTGAAGCTTCCAAATGGAGCCCTGAGCTAGCCGCTGCTTGTGAAGTATGGAAAGAGATCACATTCGAGTTCGAACCAGTGGATAAGCTAGATAAAGATGCAAAATAAGCGCGTATAATTCAGCAATTCCTGTTTGTTCTCCTAATTTATTGCAATGAAACTTGGCCCAATCTTTCTTTTTTTGAGGAAAAGATTGGGCCGAATAAAGAATAAACATCTTATGCTAATCCTATACTATGAACTATGAGGGTCTTTGTGTATTTGCATATATCTTTTATATGTAGAGATCTTACGATATACAAGTATATACAAAATCTAAACATAATAAGATAAGATCGAAGGAAGACTAAACAACTTATCTATTCTATTATTTATTGTTGGAGCCATAGGCTGAATTATGGATCCTTGGGATTGGATTGGTGGATCATTTTATTCAAGCCAAGGGAGGGATTCCTTCTACCCCTATCCTGTATATTGTCTTTTTCGTTCCCTATTGTAATAGAAACTCATTTTCTTATTTGACTATATGACGCGAGATTCTACGAGACGAGAATTCATTTTTAATTTATGGGAAGAAACAACTATGTATCTTTTTGATGAGAATTGAAAGTTTTACATGAGAGAAACCTGTCTTTATATATCTTTTTTTGAGGAAAAGATTCTATCATAATCACTATCATAATAGTGAAATGATTCACCGGATTCCTCAAAAGGAGAATCAAGACTCGCTCGTTTTTCATTAACAATCTTAATGATTGGATTATATGCCTCATTTGAATTCTGATGAGAAAGAAAAAGAAAGAAAAAAGAAAGAGTCAAATGATTTTTTCTTCATCGAATGACTATTCATTTATTAGTATTTGGTTTTCCTAAAATAGGGGGCAGAAAGAATCTATGGAAAAATGTTGGTTCAATTCGATGTTGTCTAACAAGAAGTTAGAACATAGGTGTGGACTAAGTAAATCAATGGATAGTCTTGATGCTCTTGGACATACCAGTGGAAGTGAAGAACCTATGAAAAATGATGCGGAGAAAAAGATTCCTAGTTGGGACAGTTCTAGTTTCAGTAATATGAATTATCTAAATTATTTATTTGATAGCAGGAATATTTGGAGTTTGATCTCTGATCATACTTTTTTAGTTAGAAATAGTAATGGTGACACTTATTCTGTATATTTTGATATTGAAAATCAGATTTTTGATATTGACAATGCTAGTTCTTTTTTGAGTGAACTAGAGATTCTTTTTCCTAGTTATTTGAATAGTGGGTCTAATAGTAGTAATTACTACTATTATTATTCCATGTATGATACTCAATCTAATTGGAATAATCACATTAATAGTTGCATTGATAGTTATCTTCGTTTTGAAATCAGTCTGAATAGTGACATTTACAGCGGTATCGACAGTTACATTTCTAGTTTCATTTGTACGGAAAGTATAAGTAGTATTGAAAGTAGAAATTCTAGTATCAAAACTAGTAGCAGTTATTTCAATATAAGAGAAAAATCTAATGATTTCGATATAAATACAAAATACAAACAGTTATGGGTTCAATGTGATAATTGTTATGGATTAAATTATAAGAAATTTTTTAGTTCAAAAATGAATATTTGTGAACACTGCGGATATCATTTGAAAATGAGTAGTTCAGATAGAATCGAACTCTTTCTTGATCCTGGCACTTGGGAGCCTATGGATGAAGATATGGTCTCTATGGACCCCATTGAATTTCATTCAGAGGAGGAACCTTATATAGATCGCATCTCTTTTTATCAAAGAAAAACGGGTTTAACTGAAGCTGTTCAAACGGGCGTAGGTCAACTAAATAGTATTCCCATAGCAATTGGAGTTATGGATTTTCAGTTTATGGGAGGTAGTATGGGATCCGTAGTAGGTGAGAAAATCACCCGTTTGATCGAGTATGCTACTAATCGATCTCTACCTGTCATTATTGTGTGTGCTTCTGGAGGAGCACGCATGCAAGAAGGGAGTTTGAGCTTGATGCAAATGGCTAAAATATCTTCTGCTTCATATGATTATCAATCAAATAAAAAGTTATTCTATGTATCAATCCTTACATCTCCTACAACTGGCGGAGTTACAGCGAGTTTTGGTATGTTGGGAGATATCATTATTGCTGAACCTAATGCCTACATTGCATTTGCGGGTAAAAGAGTAATTGAACAAACATTGAAAAAGACAGTACCCGACGGTTCACAAGCGGCTGAGTATTTATTCCATAAGGGCTTATTCGACCCAATCGTACCACGTAATCCTTTAAAAGGTGTTCTGAATGAGTTATTTCAGCTACATGGTTTCCTTCCCTTGAATCAAGATTAAAAAAAGATTTTAAAAAAGATTGAAATTCTTCATTTTCAAATGGAAGTATAGCGCTAGCTTCAGTTATTTTTCTTTGTAGCGAATAAGCATTTAGTTCATTAGAATGAAAAAAACAAAACTAAGAAGATGGTGTTTTCTTTGGGGACATCAGTTATAAGTGTAGTAAGAGTCAGAAGTTTTGGATAATTACTTTTTGCCCCGGATCCTTTTTTTATTCTACCTCTCTTCCTGATTAGAAAGAAGCATCCCTCTATCAACAAGATAAAAAAGGATTTCTTTCTCCTTCCGAGAAATCCGGGAAATAAAAATAAATTTCTTCGTCCTTTTGACATATTCATATATAGAACAACGAAAAATAGATAAAAAAAGATATCGAAAAAATGAAAAGAAAATAGTAAAAAAGAAGAAATCTCAAATCAAATAAATAAAATAGAGATATTCAAATAACAAATAAGAAGAATATAGAGGTTCTTTCTATTTATTGAGAATCCCCGTTTTTCACTAGGAATCCCTGTTTGTTGGATAAGATTGGTTAAAGTCGGGAACTCATAAGAAACTCTTTTCTATCTTTCCTTTCAAAACACCTTTTTTTGTTTTGAAAGGAAAGATAGAAAAGACGATGAAGATAAGGATGGGAGAAGAAGAATCCAATTTCTGAAAGCGGATTCTCATACATATTCGTGTAGAAAGAGGAATAGGTACACTTCATTTAGTTCTACATTCGTTATTGATTCTGAAATACTTCATATTCAGATTCTCTTAATATTCTTTCTAATAGATAGACTTATCATAAGATATCTTTATAATTATAATTTAGAATTATAATAGGTACAAATAGGAAATCGAGGCACCCATTCTATGATAGATTTGAACTTTCCCTCTATTTTTGTTCCTTTAGTGGGCCTAGTCTTTCCGGCAATCGCAATGGCTTCTTTATCTCTTTATGTCCAAAGAAATAAGATTGTCTAAATATGATGGGACCAAATCTCATCAATTTCTTTCAACACTGGATCATCATACAGATGCTTTTTTAATGTAATATGGTAGGATATATGATATGTGGCCTTTCCGAAAACAAATGGAAGAGTGGTTTTGTTATGTATGCCGATGCATAATATACGCATTAATGCATGTATATGCGATTATAGCTTAATAAATTAAATGATTCAATTCAAAATGATCAGCAAATCTTTTTTGAAAAATCTTTGAAATAGAAACTCAATGTATCTAACCAATTATTCCTAATGGTTCCCGTCGGAATGCTGCTAGTTGATGAAAGTTACTTCGGGATCAAGCAATAAAGTCGAGTCAAATCCATTTGGGTTATTCTCTCAATTCCAATCGAATGCAACTGGATCTAGTATAGTATGAACTGGCGATCAGAACTTATATGGATAGAACTTATAACGGGGTCTCGAAAAACAAGTAATTTTTGCTGGGCCTGTATCCTTTTTTTAGGTTCACTAGGATTCTTAGTGGTTGGAACTTCCAGTTATCTTGGTAAAAATCTGATATCCGTATTTCCGTCTCAGCAAATTCCTTTTTTCCCACAAGGGATCGTGATGTCTTTCTATGGGATCGCAGGTCTATTCATTAGTTCTTATTTGTGGTGCACAATTTCATGGAATGTAGGTAGTGGTTATGACCGATTCGATAGAAAAGAAGGGATAATGTCCCTTTTTCGTTGGGGATTTCCTGGAAGAAATCGTCGCATCTTCCTTCGTTTCTTTCTGAAAGATATCCAATCAATCAGAATGGAGGTGAGAGAGGGTCTTTTTCCTCGTCGTGTCCTTTATATGGAAATCAGGGGCCAAGGAGCCATTCCCTTGACCCGTACTGATGAGAATTTGACTCCACGAGAAATTGAACAAAAAGCTGCCGAATTGGCCTATTTCTTGCGCGTACCCATTGAAGTATTTTGAAATGAACTGAAGAATCAATCTCAGCATGAGAGAAGGAACTTAATGCATCTCAAAAGCAGGAGGAAGTATATGGAACAATATTCAGAAAATAGAATATAACTAATCAAAGAAAATAGATTTGAAAATCTATTAAGGAGAATATAAACTATTTGTACACAAAAACTATTTTTTATACGCATACACATGGCGTCCAGCTTCACTCTTTATACTAGTAAAAGGTCTAATAAGCATAGATTCATCAAATATCCTAACATGTCTTTTGTTTTCCTAAAATCTAATTCCTCTTTTTAGGCCTTTGAATTGATACCCTATCCCCGCGCTGCGGTTAGACAGTGAAATCTTTCGAATTCGAAATAGAAATAAAAGAATGAAAGGATCCGGTAGGGTTCGTCTTTAAATCCAAATTATATTCGTTAGTTCAAATGGGTTTTCGAGTCTTCATGGAAAGGAAGAAATGAAGAGGAAATCGGTTACAATTTGCCTAATCGAGATCTCTGGAATATGGAAAGAGTATTTACTTCTTTTTTTTTTTTCATTCGAAAAGGGCCTTCTTCTATGTTCTATTCTAGATTATTCTAGATCCAAAGACTCAATTCTTACACAAAAACAAAAATAGGAAAAGATCCATAGGTTCGATACCTTGTTCTTGTTAGAGTTATAGGCTCTTGTTATATAACTCGTGCTTCATAGAAATCTCAGATAGAATCGACGAATGAAACAGGTTCATTAACAATTCACATCACAGATACAGAATGAAAAAAAAGAAAGCATTGGCTTCCCTCCCATATCTTGTGTCTATACTCTTTTTGCCCTGGTGGGTTTCTCTTTCATTTAAGAAATTTCTAGAAATTTGGATTCTGAATTGGTGGAATACCAGGCAATCCGAAATCCTTTTGAATGATATTCAAGAGAAAAATGTTCTAGAAAAATTTATGGAATTAGAAGAACTATTCCTGTTGGACGAGATGATAAAGGAGTACTCGGAGACACATATGCAAAGGCTTCGTATAGGAATGCACAAGGAAACAATACAATTGGTCCAAAGACACAATGAATCTCATTTCCATAGCATTTTGCATTTCTCTACAAATCTAATCTGTTTCGCTATTCTAAGTGGTTATTTTGTTCTGGGTAATGAAGAACTTTTCATTCTCAATTCTTGGATTCAGGAATTTCTCTATAACTTAAGTGATACAATCAAAGCTTTTTTGATTCTTTTAGTTACTGATTTATGGATCGGATTTCACTCGACTCATGGTTGGGAACTAATGATTGGTTCGATCTACAACGATTTTGGATTGGCTCAGAATGATCAGATTATATCTGGTCTTGTTTCCACTTTTCCAGTGATTCTAGATACAATTGTGAAATATTGGATCTTCCGTTTTTTAAATCGTGTATCTCCTTCGCTTGTAGTAATTTATCATTCAATGAATGAATGAATAATTCATTAGATCTTTTGATATCAAAAAAATCAGAATCTTTCTTCGTGTATAAAGAAATCATTTTGAATCTTACTTATTCTTTATACTTCTACCTTTTCAATTCAAGGTATTCATACTATATTCCACCAGTACAATTCTTTCAGTACAATCAATACAATGGCAAACTCGTGGATAGGGAATTCTACTAGCTACCTATCGAATTTATTGTAGAAATTCCGGGGATCAATGATTGGACCATGCAAAATAGAAAGACTTTTTCTTGGGTAAAAGAACAGATGACTCGATCCATTTATGTATCGATCATGATATATGTAATAACTCGAGCATCTATTTCAAATGCATATCCCATTTTTGCGCAGCAGGGTTATGAAAATCCACGAGAAGCAACTGGGCGAATTGTATGTGCCAATTGCCATTTAGCTAATAAGCCCGTGGATATTGAAGTTCCGCAAGCTGTACTTCCTGATACTGTATTTGAAGCAGTTGTTCGAATTCCTTATGATATGCAACTGAAACAAGTTCTTGCTAATGGTAAAAAGGGAGCTTTGAATGTAGGAGCTGTTCTTATTTTACCCGAGGGATTCGAATTAGCCCCCCCCGATCGTATTTCTCCCGAAATGAAAGAAAAGATGGGCAATCTTTCTTTTCAGTGTTATCGTCCTAATAAAAGAAATATTCTTGTGATAGGTCCTGTTCCCGGTCAGAAATATAGTGAAATCGTCTTTCCTATTCTTTCCCCCGACCCTGCTACGAAAAAAGACGTTCACTTCTTAAAATATCCCATATATGTAGGTGGGAACAGAGGAAGGGGTCAGATTTATCCTGATGGTAGTAAGAGTAACAATACAGTTTATAATGCTACATCAGCTGGTATAGTAAGCAGAATAGCACGTAAAGAAAAGGGGGGATATGAAATAACCATAGTTGATGCATCAGAAGGACGTCAAGTGGTTGATATTATACCTCCAGGACCAGAACTTCTTGTTTCAGAAGGTGAATCCATCAAG